AACGCTCTACTTTCCTGAAAAGTAGTTACTACCTGAGCCACAGAAGATGCTTTTTGACCAATAGCTACATAAACACATATTACATTTTGGCCTTTTTGATTGAGAATCGTATCCGTGGCTACCGCAGTTTTACCGGTCTGTCTGTCTCCAATAATTAATTCGCGTTGACCACGACCTATAGGTATCATCGAATCAATAGCAATAAGACCTGTTTGAAGAGGTTCATATATGGAACGTCTAGAAATAATACCTGGCGCAGGAGATTCAATTAATCGAGATTCAGAAGCGGAAATTTCACCTCTACCATCAATAGGTTTAGCTAGTGCATTGATAACACGACCTAAAAATGCCTCGCTGACAGGTATTTGAGCAATTCTGCCTGTTGCTTTTACAGAACTTCCTTCTTGTATCATCAAACCGTCACCCATTAATACAACACCAACATTATTTGATTCCAAATTCAGAGCAATACCAATGGAACCCTCTTCAAATTCTACTAATTCACCCGACATTACTTCATCAAGACCATGAATACGAGCAATACCATCGCCTACTTTTAGTACGGTACCGGTATTAATAATATTTACATCTCTATTATATCGCTCAATACGTTCCCGGAGAATATTACTAAATTCGTCGGATCGGATACTTTCTACCATAGTAGATTAGTTAAAAAATTTATTTTAAAGAACGAAATCAATAAACAAATGCCTATATAACAACAGTATAAAAACTAATCCGTTATTTCTTTCATCGCCCCAAACATGTTAATATTGGTACTGATTGTACGTAAATGTAACTTGTTGTTCAAACAACTATTCAAACTTACTAAAGATCCTTGCAAGGCTTGTTGTAAAAGCCGTTGTTGTACTTGATGAATTGCTCTTTGTTGTTCAAAATCAATAGTTTGGTTTTTGTCATTTTCTAATTGTTCTAAAGTTATATAAGTGGAATGAATCCAATTCGATTTTTCTCGTTCTATCTCAGAGTATCCATTCACTCGAAACTGATCTGTTTCATTTTTTACTTTCTGTAAGTTAGCCCGGGCTTTTTCCAACTGTTCGATGGCCTCTCCGCGTAGCTCTTCTGAATTTCGAATAGGATTCAAAATCCTCTGTTTTCGATTATCTAATAAATCACTTAATGAAAGTGGATGATTTTTCCATTTAAAAACTTCCATGATCCCTTCCCGAACCAAACATGAATCTTTGGATTCATTTGGCTCTCACGCTCTTTTATTTTTTATTTATGTTATTCGCCATAATATTTTTTTTTAATGAGCCTATCCTCTATTCTCTTTTCATATTCAAAAAAAAATCGAAACGGATTCGAAGGACTCTTCTGAAAAATATGTCAAATTGTCAGCAAAGTTGTTTGTTTTTTTTTCCAATCCAAAAATTGAAAGCAGATGACTTTAATACTTTATTAATACTTTAATAGATAATATAGGTCATTGATCCAACATTAATAGAAATATAATCCAAGTTCAAACTCTTTATTTCAAAATTTCAAAAAAAAATGAGTTTCATCATTTTATCGACATGAGTGTTTTACATCGAAAAAATTTCCAATTATTTCTATTTTGAAAAAATTATAGTTACTAAACACCATAAAACGATAGATAGTGGTAGAAAAAAAAGACTATTAGCGGTCGAAAGAGTACCATGCTGCATCTGTACTTCAAACCGCTTTGTTTTAACCATGTTAATAACGGTCTACATGATTGGTTGATAGAGAATCAAAGTATATTTACCAAAAGAAATAACGAAATGCTATGGTTCTTCCATACGATTGATTCATTTATTTAGAAGTAATTCGCGACATCATGCACCAATTTATCCTAGTTTAACGAAAATAAAGTACAGTTGGTTCAATCCAGCCTATTCTTGAAATAAACAACTCGCACACACTCCCTTTCCAATAAAGATCAATACACCAAGCACTACACTTAGATTTATTAGATTTGTTGCTAAAATATCGGTATTAAACCCGAAGCCGGCAGATGGCAAAGAAACGAAAAGATCGGTTATATTTTTCATATTATTTCCTCTTTTTTTTATTAGATAGAGAAACTAAAAATTAGATAGAGAAACTAAAAAAAATAAAATTCAAATAGTATTATTTTCACTTTTTATATAGATAATAGATCTATCTTTTTTTCATATATTTTATGATGAAACAAAAGGATTCGCAAATAAGAGTGCTAATGCGACAACCAATCCATAAATGGTTAAAGCTTCCATAAAAGCCAGACTAAGTAATAAAGTACCTCGTATCTTTCCCTCCGCTTCGGGCTGTCTTGCGATACCTTCTACAGCTTGGCCTGCAGCAGTCCCTTGACCCACTCCAGGTCCAATAGAAGCAAGCCCTACGGCCAATCCAGCAGCAATAACGGAAGCAGCAGAAATCAGTGGATTCATGATCAATTCCTCGCATAAAGTGCTCACATTATCTCGCATTATCTCGCATTATAGCATTTTAGTTAATAATACTCGTACTTATTCCATCGCTAAATTACCCAGTCGTTTTGTATAACGAAGAACTCCGAATTGAAAAATATGAGTTATGATAGAATCAATAGAATCATCATAACAATTGAATCAATATTTTGTTTTTCTATACTAATCAAGTCCATATCTATCTAAGAGAACCCATCATCTCTTTATTCCATAACCTAAAGTACTACAATTCATCATACATGAAATTCAATAATATTCTAGAATTATTCTTGTCGAAATATCCCAAAAAGTTGGCTTTTTATATTTTTAGAATTATTTCTAATTATAGAATGATAGTCTATAGTATTATAGTATGATGTAGTATGATGTATTGAGTCGATATTCATATAAACAAATAAAATTTATTTTTTTTTTGATATGACTCGATAGATTCATTAACATTAAATATATGAACATACTCATTTTTACCCGGGTAAATTCTCTTTACCGTTCATTGTATTCGCTATAATCCAAAAATACTATTTTTTATTTTAGTATAAAAAAACTAGTCAATGATGAACCTCCAGAGATTCGCCTATATAAGCCGCGGCTAAAGTTGCAAAAATAAGAGCTTGAATGCCACTTGTAAATAATCCAAGGAACATTACAGGTATTGGAATCACTAAAGGTACTAAAGAAACAAGAACAACAACTACTAATTCATCCGCCAATATATTCCCAAAAAGTCGAAAACTAAGCGATAAGGGTTTTGTAAAATCTTCTAAAATGTTAATGGGTAAAAGGATTGGAGTTGGTTGAATGTATTTACTGAAATAACCTAATCCTTTTTTGCTAAGTCCCGCATAGAAATATGCTACTGACGTGAGTAAAGCTAAAGCAACAGTTGTATTTATATCATTCGTAGGTGCGGCTAACTCCCCATGAGGTAACTGTATGATTTTCCAAGGAAAAAGAGCCCCAGACCAATTAGAAACAAAAATAAAAAGAAACATAGTTCCAATAAAGGGAACCCAAGTTCCATATTCTTCTCCAACCTGAGTAAAACAAAGGTCTCGAATGAATTCAAGGATATATTCAAAAAAATTTTGACCGTCAGTTGGAATAGTTTTTGGATTTCGAACAGCTAGTGTAGCTGAACCTAATAAGATAGCAATTACAACCCAAGAAGTAATAAGCACTTGGGCATGTACTTGGAAACCCCCTATTTGCCAATAGAAATGTTGGCCTACTTCAACACCCGATATATCGTAGATCCCTTTTAGGGTGATGGAACATGATAGAACGTCCATTTTGGTGGTCCTCAGAAATTTCAAAGGGAATTATTTTGATTCAACCATCTCTGCTGCTTATTTGATGAATCATAGTGATGTGAATAATGAATAGCACTATGAATGAGGTTTCTGATAAAAAAAAATAAATAAGATATCATCAAAGCTTTCTTAAGTTAATATGACCCTTAAGAATTGCAAATAAAAATTTGTTAAGAACAAATCGGATTGAAGCTATAGCGTCATCATTCGCCGGAATAGAAATATCCGCAAGGTCGGGGTCGCTATTTGTATCGATAAAACAAATTGTTGGAATTCCCAACGCCATACATTCTCTAAGGGCCGTATATTCTTCTTGCTGATCAACGATAATTACAATATCGGGCAACTCTGTCATATATTGAATCCCACCCAAATATGTTTGCAACTGATTTAATTGTCTCTTCAACATAGCTGCATCTCGTTTCGGAATACAGTTTAATTTCCCTGTTCTTAGTTCCGTTCTCAAGTCCCTGAACTTATGAAGTCTCGTTTCTGTAGTGGACCAATTCGTTAACATACCACCAAGCCATTTTTTATTAACATAATGACACCGAGCCCTTATAGCAACCCATGCGACTGAATCGGCTACTTTCTTTTTAGTACCAACAAGTAATAATTTTTTTCCTTTACTTGCTGCATCAAAAACCAAATCACAAGCTTCTGATAAAAAACGAGCCGTTCTAGTAAGATTTGTAATATGAGTACATTTGCGCTTTCCAGAGATATACGTTGCCATTCTAGGATTCCATTTCCTAGTACTATGACCCAAATGAACTCCTGCTTCCATCATATCTTCTAGATGGATGTTCCAATATTTTCTTGTCATTTTTCCTCACATTTTTTTCTATTTTTTGTTTAAACAAACAAAGAAGATATACACCACGGAAATAAAAATTGTTCCGATGGAACCTTATACCGAAGAGGTTAATTTCTTTCTATTCGTGATTGTTGTGACTATCCATCTTAAGAATCATTCAATCTTAAAATGATATCATGATTGTTCTGATAAGATATTTTTTTTTTAAGAGAATTTTTTAAAATGCAAGAATAATAAAATTGTCCTCTGTGGTAGAACAAAATATCTCATTTCCCCCGAATAGATTATTCTTTTTAGTTTCTAAAGGAATGTTGTGACGTTGCCTTCTTGAACGGTACACTAATTCTTTTTTGAATCCGGTTCCAACGGGTATAATCCTTCCCAGAACAACGTTCTCTTTCAGCCCTTTCAACCAATCAACACGACCTCGGATAGAGGCTTTTGCCAAAACTCGAGCAGTTTCTTGAAAACTGGCTTCGGATATGAAACTTTGAGTATTCAAAGATGTTCTCGTTATTCCCAATAAGATTGCTTGATAACAGATCACTTCTTCCAGAGCACGTCCCATTCGTTCCGCTCGTAAAAATCCAATTAGTTCTCCGGGTAAAAAAACATGAGACATTCCATCTTCTGAAACCAAAACTTTTGATGTTATTTGACGTACAATCATTTCTATATGTTTAGTATGAATTTGCACTCCCTGGGATCGATAAAGATTTTGGATCTTATTCACCAAAGAAATACGACTTTGTACAATAGTTAGCTCAGCACCAATTAAGAAAACCCAAGGATTTCTAAGAATTCTTGTTATACGTTCATTCCAATTCTCCACCCTTAATTCTAAGTTACTCGATATAGAATCAATCAAACGAACTTCTAGTACATGTTCGACTTTTGGAAGACCCTGCGTGATATCACCAGATTTTGATTTTTTATATATAAATGTGACTAATGTGTTTCCTCCGTACAGGATAGACCCATAATGGCTACGAACAGTTGATCCGGGAGTGGCTAAATAAGACTTAGCTGATCTTATTACTAAAGAATGAACTTTAACAATTATAATTTGACCCGATTTGAGTGTTCTGTTTTTAGCTATCCATACATTTTCACAAATAAACTGACCAAGCCAATAGATGGATGTCTCTTCAAAATCATTTTGATGGAAAAAATACCAATTCAAATGGAATAGATTAAAAATGATGTGACTGCATGGATCGGGATTATAAATTATCCCATTTTCATCCATTAAAAAATATTTTTTTAGTCCTTGAAAACTCTGTTTTAAATTGTCAAGTTGCAAATAGTGAGTTACCAAGGTCTGATTATGAGTTATTAAAGAATAGTCAAATGAATAAAAATTCACAACGAGAATATCGATTCCGAAAGGTCCTAACGAATCCCTAATTGGAATGATGGAATATTTTTTTTTTATTGATGATTCTTTTATCGCATTGTGATATTTTTTGATACCGACAAATGGACCCATTCGAAAAAAATCAGCTGATGACAAAATGATCAAAGATTTACATTCTTTCTTTCTATTAAATAACATACGGATGGTTCCTTTATTTTTTTGGCTAAGGGATTCTTGAATCTTACTTGTTGGTTTAGAATCAAATGGATTTATATTAGTGCGATCTGATACATTATCAGAGATCCATCCTGATGGATGATTCCTTTTTCCAGTATATGAAAAAAGAGGGTATTTAACTAAGTAAATTCTTAGCAAATTCTGAATCAAACCATTAGTCCTTACTTCAGCAAAAGAAACATAAGCCTCTTTCGAAGAGCTTTTTTTGTCTTGGTCCCAATTCAGTACTAAACACGTCCGAACGAATGGAAGACTTGTGCCATAAATTCCCCCCATTATGGGTTTTTTTTTACCAAAGATATAATTTAAACCTTGAAGTTGCACATGGTCCCTTTCCCGCAAAATATCCTGTGGAAAATGTGTTGCTAAATTGATACCATCCGCTATTTCATATGTTACTACGGGTCGAACCAAAACAAAAAACTTTTTTTTTGTAGGTTTAATCTGTTGGACATAGATCCAGTTTTTAATTTTTTTGAATTCCTTGGAATTTTTTCCCATTCCTCCACCTGGTGGTATCAAAATGTCACTGTGGTAGCATATCTTATCGGTCTCTCCAGGAAAATGGATATCTCCAGAAAATATTTTAAGTTCAATCCTTTTTTTTCTCTCTATTTGGACCCATCCACCTGACCGGCTTCTTGTATTTAAAGCGATTCGTGTATCGACTCCAATGAGACTATTGTTCCGTACCATTATGGAAGAATATCCAGGTAATAAATGCAATTCCTCAGGAATGCAAAAAAAAGGATCTATTTTCTTTTGGTATTTTGGACTAAATTTTTGGACTCTTTGATACTCAATCTCAAAATTTTCTTTTTTTTTTACAATTGAATGCGCCTCTATCCCATATTTAGTAATTACCGAACTTTTTATTTTGTATCGAGGATCATCGAAATAAGAAAGAATACTTTTTCTACAGCAAATACCATTGATAGGTATATCAATTAAAATATCTGAGCAGGGGATTAGTTCTTTCTCACCTTCTAAAATCCATTGGAATGGAATGATGAATCTCTTTTGGCGCCTCTTTGCCAATAAATCAGAATTTTTGTGGAGAATGACAGGGAGATTACAACGATCCGTACATATGATTCGATTGAGTTCTGAATAATCAGTTCTGTGTTCATTTTTACCAGAAAAATACGAACGAAAGAATTTGTGTCTAACTTGATCATTAGTAAATGGGAGGTTCAAAATAGATCTTGGTTCGACAGAACGAGAAGAAACTTTCATTTTATCTTGATTCTTATAGAGAGCCAAGTCTATGTTCGACGGACTTCCTGATAATATCCATAAATGACTTGTTTTTGGTAATAG